CGTGGGGAGTACTCCTTCATCATTTCTACCAACATAAAGCCCCAATTAGAATCCCTTTTATGCTATGCAGTATGAACAGAAAAATCCTGTTGAATAACTTACATAATCTCTATTACGAATCCTTTGTGTACCTTGGTGTTCCTAACTATCCACCCTTTTTGTGGTCAAAAGGACCCCCCCGCTCATTAGGGTAATACATGTCTGTTAATAGCTAGTAAAATCCCTAGATAGTTGCTCCTTTTGAACCCGCTTCAAGTCATGATGACTAATCACTCAATCTTGGGGTAAATAGTATATAATGCTTGTGTTTACTTTCACTTAACACTTGTACATAGGAAATGAGACTGAATCTTTTTACTGCAAAGTAAGAAACTGTTTTTTTCACTCATATAACTATCTGGTTTAGTTCATCAACCCGAATGATGAATAAAAAATAAAAAGTTATATTCAACTCATGAAATTTCCTTCCTAGAAAGAAAAGACATAGAGGAAATTTTATGTCTTAACGAATCACACGTAGAGATATTGATAACACACATAGAGTTAATGGTATTTCATAACTAATTGATTGAGCAGCAGCCCGTAAACCACCTAAAAAGGAATATTTATTATTTGATCCATAACCTGACATAAGAAGGCCCATGGGAGCAATACTTGAAATGGCAATCCATAAAAAAACACCAATACTTAAATCGGCTAGAACAAGGCGATATCCAAAAGGAATTACTAAAGAACTTAGTAGAATTGATGTGACTGCTATGGATGGTCCGATACTGAATAAACGAGTATCTCCTCTTGATGGAAGAAGATTCTCTTTGAAAAGTAATTTTGTACCATCTGCTAAAGCTTGAAGAATTCCCAAAGGCCCGGCGTATTCAGGGCCAATACGTTGTTGTATCCCCGCAGATATTTCTCTTTCTAACCAAACAATTACTAGTACACCTATTGTGATTCCTAATACAGGAGTAAAAATAGGGACAAGCATCCATATGATCTCATATACCTCTTTTAAGGATTCCAATCTAAAAAAAGAATTGATAGCTTGTACTTCTGTTGTATCTATTATCATTTTAACGATCAACTTCTCCCATAATGATATCTATGCTACCTAGTATTGTCATAATATCAGCCAATTTCATTCTTTTAACTAATTGAGGAAGGATTTGCAAATTGATAAAACCCGGTGGTCGGATTTTCCATCTCCAAGGAAAAACACCCTTATCTCCTATCAGAAAAATTCCTAATTCTCCTTTTGGGGCTTCGACTCTCACATAAAGTTCTTGTTTTGACAATTCAAAAGTAGGAGAAGGTTTTTTACTGATAAATCGATAGTCAAAATCATTCCATTCGGGATCCCATACTTTATCAAAGCGCCGGATTTCTAAATTCTCATAGGGCCCCCCCGGAATTCCTTCTAAAGCCTGTTGAATAATTTTTATTGATTCTGTCATTTCACCGATTCGTACTAAATAACGAGCTAATGAATCCCCTTCCTTTTGCCATTGAACTCCCCAATCAAATTCATCGTAAGACTCATAATGATCAACCTTTCGAAGATCCCATTGTATTCCGGAAGCTCGTAGCATTGGTCCCGATAAACCCCAATTAATTGCCTCCTCTCCGCCAATAATGCCTACTCCCTCAACTCGCTCTAAAAAAATAGGATTCCGTGTAATAAGCCTTTGATATTCAGTAACTCTTGTTAAAAAATAATCACAAAAATCCAAACATTTATCTACCCAGCCATAAGGTAAATCAGCAGCGACTCCTCCAATACGAAAATAATTATGCATCATTCGCATACCGGTAGCAGCTTCGAATAGGTCATATATCAATTCTCTTTCTCGAAAAATATAGAAGAAAGGGGTCTGTGCGCCAATATCTGCCATAAAAGGGCCAAGCCATAACAAATGCGAAGCTATACGACTTAACTCTAACATAATGACTCTGATATAGCTGGCCCTTTTAGGCACTTGAATATTGCCTAACTGCTCTGGTGCATTTACAGTTATTGCTTCAGTGAACATAGTAGCTAAATAATCCCAACGTGTTACATAAGGTAAATATTGTATAATTGTTCGGTTTTCCGCAATTTTTTCCATTCCTCTATGTAAATAACCCAATATCGGTTCACAGTCAATAACATCTTCACCATCTAGAGTAACAATGAGTCGAAGAACACCGTGCATTGATGGGTGCTGAGGGCCCATATTGACTATCATAAGGTCATTTCGTGTAGCTGGTGCAGTCATAGGTTTTTTCCCGATTCATTCTTCCATGAATTGCTGAAAGTGAAAAGAGGTTCATCAAAATTTAAGCGAAAATTCAAAACGACTCTTAAAATTAATGATTTTTTGTTTCTCGAATCTCCAACTGTCCGATTAATTCTTTATAACGTACTCTATTTTTATTTGACAAATAGGCGAGCAGCCGTTGACGTTTTCCTAGAATTTTACGCAGACCTCTCTGAGATAAATAGTCTTTTTTGTGCAATTCCAAATGTGAAGTAAGTCTCCGTATCCTATTGGTGAAACTCACTACTTGAAATTCAACAGACCCCTTGTTGTCTTCGTTTTCCTCTTTCAAAATAATTGCACTGAATGGATTTTTTATCATAAAAAAAGCTCCTTCTACTCTTTAATTTACATATAAAATATTTTATTTGATCAGTAATAATAATATTAGTCATTTTAATGTAGTAATTAGTATACACAAGAATTTTAATTTTAGTTGGACAGGGATAAAAAAGTAGATGGTACGTTTTTACACTTACAACGTCAAATAATTTAGACCGAAAATTCGGAATATTCCATATATTCGTTTATTTTATAGATTTTATCCAAACAAATTGATACGTCATTGACTTAGTATTAAATAAAAAATATCTAATATTAGACTAGGACGTAAGACAGGGCATATGTGCATCTGTTTGCTTTTCTATATGGTACAGAATATATAGGAAAAATGTACCATCAACCAATTTTTAATTGTTGATATATTCTTAACAAACTAAAACGGCTTCCATTATTGGTATTAAACCAATATCTATTCATACAAGCTAAGTCTTCTAATCGATAATTAGGCCAAAGAAATAACTTTAATTTAATTAAGTCATTTTTATCTCTATCAAGATGCTTTTTTTGATCCAAAAAAGGATTCCTGTTTTTTATGTTCTTTTTGTTACAAAATACTCGATTTTTATCCACACTATTTATATTCTTTGAGTTGAAAGAAATTAGAATTCTCAATTCTCTACGACGTCTAGATGATAAAATCTTTTCAGGAACGATAAAATCATAATGTTTTTTGTCTCTCTTTCGAATTATTATTTGATATCTTGGGATAGATTCATCCAATTTATTTTTATTGATATATCTTTGTTCTCGATATCTTTGAGGAGTTTGGTACTTACTTTTATGAACCAACGATATACCTACGGTTTGATATATAATAAAGTATCCGTCGTTTTTTACAGACAAACGAATGGGATCGATAAAAAATATCCCCTTTTTATTCAATTCTATAGGAGTCAATTTTTTTCGAATCACCATTATATCCAGATTTATTTCTTTCCTTTGAATAGACGATATAGTAGTATCTCTTGGATTTATCAGTCCAAGCAAGTAACAATATATCTTGATATTATTGATCATTCTTTCAGTTAAATTCGGAATTAAACCATCGTCTATTATCCATTGAAAAAGCAAATAGTGTTTCCGTAAGAAAATTATTTCTGGTCTCATCTTATTTCGGATCTTATATTGTTTTTTCATTTTATCTTGGTTTTGTGAATATGATCCAAGGCCTCTTCGGCCCGCGGGTTCTTTTTCTTCTTGATTTCGATTCATTAATTCAGAATTTCTTTTTTCATTTGATGGTCTAAAAAAATGGAATTTTTTCTTTTCATTGATGTTTTTCTTTTTATTTAAATTTAAAAGAAGTAATTTGCTTGGTATAATCCATGGTTTTTTTTTGTATACATTATAAAGTGGCACAAATTCTGGGAAGAACGGAAGTTTCAGATTTGTCGATATTGGGTTTAGGATTTCTTCATTTAGTTCCATCCAATCAAAAAAGAGTTTCTTGTCATTGATTGGATTTATTTCTAAATCTTGATGAATCATCAGATAAAAAATATCGTTTTTATCCATTTTCTCAATTTTTTTGTAATTCTTACTTCCAAGCTTAGTATTTATATTACTGCTACAATCCATTTTGGTCCAGGCCTCAATATCTATTTTTTGTCTTAGAAAAAAATTGAGAATTGTCCAATCAAAATATTTTCTATCTGGATTTTTTTGCATATACAAAATATCGCCCTTTTCTGGATAATGATTGATAGGAATTTCCTCCAGGCTTTCAAATAAATTTTGTTTATAATTGTTGTAATTAAAAGTAATTTTTTGGTTGTTATTTAATTCTGATGGTGATCCATAAATAATATATGAGGACTTCTTAATTTCATAATTAATAGATTTATATGATAAAAGATTATATATATAGTATTTTGGAAAATTATCTTTTTGGTTTGGTAATGGATATACTTTAAAATCCTTTTGTTTTTTGTGATAAAGTAATCGATCTTTTTCATACGAATTCCATTTTGTTAAATCTTTATTTTGGGTAATACCACCTTCATTTATTGTAGTTCGCCATTTTTGTGGTATTAATTCAAACCATCTAATCTGAGATAAATTGTATTGATAATGACCTCTTAACCAGTTTTTCCATTGATTCGTTTCAGAACTTGAAAGTTTTGTATGTCTTAATTCGGAATGAAATATTCCTTGTGTTACAAAATAATTTTTTATTGCAGTCTTAAGAAAAACGGGAGTTCCATGATACTCAAAAATAGATCTTAACTTATACAAATTAATAACGTGGGTTTGTGATAATTTGTAAAATACATATGCTTGTGATAAAGAGGATAAGTCAAAAAAAAGATGTGAATTCCTCTTACTATTCTTAATATTGTAAAGTTCACTTTTTAGAGTCGAAATAAAGTTAATTTCTTTTTTGTTTTTTATTTCTTGGTTTGTTTTATTATTGTAAATGTATTTATCAAAACAAAAATTTCTTGATTCAAGAACTAGTTGTGTAGGAATTCTAGCAATATGAATGATACATAGAAAGATATCGATGTATATTCTTTTAATGAAAATTTTTATAAACAAATCTAATTTATAGATTAATCGATTTCTTCTTTTTTTTATTTTTAATATTTTCCAAAAAATTTTTGGTGATTTTTCTTTTCCATTATAACTATAACTTGTTTTGTTAGGACTACTTCTTTTCTTGGTGTTGCTGTTTTTTTCTTTTGTAAGACTCTTTGTTTTCTTTCTGATTGTGCTTGTTCTATCAGCCAGATTTTTAATTTTTTTTTCTCTCAGTGAATAATTTGTATTATCTGTAGATTTAATTTTTATAAACGAGTCGTGAATTATCTGATTCCTAATTATAGAATATTTTTTTTGGTTAGTTTCGCCGGATTCATACACCTTTCTCGATATAAATAATCGAGTTGGATGTACTTTTAAGAGTTCTTTTTTTATTTTTTTTATAAACAGAAATAAAACGTTTTTGATAACCACCCTTTTTGGTTCTTTTGAATCTTGTAGAAAATTTTTTGTTCTTTCTTTTAAAACGCTTAGAACCCGAAAATGATTATTTTTCGTTTTTCGAATTTTTTTTTTTAGTTCTTTAAAAATAGGTTTAAAAAAGGAAGTTTTGGGGGGGACAGAACCAAAGGGAAGGGTAGTTTGCGTTCCCCAAGCCGTTAAAAAAGAAAACTTTTGTTGTTCTTTCTTTAGATCTTTATAAGAAGAAAAATAGGGCCTCAATTTGGATCTGTGCCAAGGTTTCAAATAAAAAGGAAATACTATTTTTATCTGAATACCATCTTTAAACCAATTTCTGGGAAGTTCGAGTTCTGATACTTGAACACCATTATAGGTACATATAATATGCTTTTCTCTATTCCACTCATCGAAGTCCTCAGCCCACTCAGGGGGTTGAGATAATAAAATACGCCCAATATTTTTAACTATTATCAATGAAGGTAATAAAATATATTTTCTAAAAATAGATTGAATTATTAAAATTAAACTTCTTGTTGCTTGTGGATATGGAACAAAATCCCAGGCTTCCGCGATTTTTATCCACGTTTTTTCCTTTATTTTGTTCTCTTCTTCTTCCTTTTGTCTTTTTTTTTGTTCCTCTGTATAATCTTTAAATTCTGATCCTTTACCCATCCAATTTCTAAAAAAAAATTTCATCTGTTCAGGGATATTAAAAGAAAAAAGGGGAAATTTTTTTATTCTGTCCAAAAAAAGGGGGGAATGCGCATTTGCTTGAAACAATTTCGAAATAAAAGTTTTACGCCTTTGAACACGCATAGAACCTTTGATGAATTCTCGACGAAAATCTGATTCTTCCGAATAGTCTCTAATAGACACCCAGTTTTTGACATTTGCTTTGCGACTACGTTTAGTAGGCCTATAAATTATTACACGATCCCTTTTTCTTGAACGTATATGATAATCCAACGGTAGGCCTTCATGAGCTGCGCCCGACAGGAATTCCAATTCGGTAATAAGTTTGTATGACCATCTAGGGACTTTTTTACTGATTTCTTTTATTACAAATTTTTGTTTTGTTTTTTGACCATTAGGGCTAGTTAGAATTGTATTCAATAAAAATTTGTAAAATTTGGCTCTTTTTTCTGAACCAATCCTTCCTTGTTCTTTTTCTGAAAATAAAGAGAGGCCCTTCCAATTTAAACTCGATCCCGATTCTCTATCAAATTTACTGATTAAAGTAAATAAATGACGATTTTCCGTTGAAAAAGTTTTTTTATCAAATCGGTCTATTTTCTGTTCAACCTCTTGGTAATCAGTATCAGGAAGAAGGAGACTATGAATCTTATTAATTTCCATTGTCTCTATGAAATTTTCTAACGAAATTTTATTTATGATTGAAGGTGAAATTTTTTTTTTGATTGTTCCCCGATATAACCCATTCAAAATGGGATCATACATTTTAGGCAAGTAATATTTTCTAGTCTTATCATTACACAATCTAGTACTTTTTTCGAGTATATCTAGAGAAAAAAATCCCGTATCTAGAGCCTCAATTCTATTTAAAAACTCGTTGTTTAAGTTGTTATTTTTGTGTTGGTTAGTATAAACCCAATGATTGTACAGTTCATCCGAAGAGAGTTTTTCTAGTGTGGGCAGGGACATCCTTCTTTGTATCATTTCTCCAAAAGTTGACAAGCTAGGCGGATACGTAAAAGAGATTCTTTCTTTTCCATCACTTCGGCATGTATAAAAAAAATATTGTGACATTTCTTTTCTTGCAGTCCTTTCAAATCTATTATTTTTTATGTATCGTAATGGGCGATTCCATCGTTTATAATCGAAAAGAAAGGTCAGAAGAGGTTTTTCAAACCAGAAGAGGCCTTTATAAACTGGGCTATTGTTATAGCGTGTCTCTGTAAAG